TTGTGGTCGGACTCTATTATGGATTTCTGACCACATTCTCCATAGGGCCCTCTTATCTCTTCCTTCTCCGAGCTCAGGTTATGGAAGAAGGAGAAGAAGGAACCGAGAAGAAGGTATCCGCAACAACTGGTTTTATTATGGGACAACTCATGATGTTCATATCGATCTATTATACGCCTCTGCATCTAGCATTGGGTAGACCTCATACAATAACTGTCCTAGCTCTACCCTATCTTTTGTTTCATTTCTTCTGGAACAATCACAAACACTTTTTTGATTATGGATCTACTAGCATAAATTCAATGCGTAATCTCAGCATTCAATGTGTATTCCTGAATAATCTCATTTTTCAATTATTCAACTATTTCATTTTACCAAGTTCAATGTTAGCCAGATTAGTAAACATTTATATGTTTCGATGCAACAACAAGATGTTATTTGTAACAAGTAGTTTTGTTGGTTGGTTAATTGGTCACATTTTATTCATGAAATGGGTTGGATTGGTATTAGTCTGGATCCAGCAAAATCATTCTATTCGATCTAATAAGTACCTTGTGTCAAAATTGAGAAATTCTATGGCTCGAATCTTTAGTATTTTCCTATTTATTACCTGTGTCTACTATTTAGGAAGAATGCCGTCACCTATTTTTACTAAGAAACTGAAAGAAACCCCAGAAACGAAAGAAAGTGAGGAAGAAACAGATGTAGAAATAGAAAAAACTTCCAAAACGAAGGAGACTAAACAGGAAGAAGAGGAATTCACCGAAGAAGATCCTTCTCCTTCCCTTTTTTCGGAAGAAAAGGAGGATCCGGACAAAATCCAAATCGATGAAACAGAAAAGATCCGAGTGAATGGAAAGGACAAAACAAAGGATGAATTCCACTTGCACTTAAAAGAAGCATTCTATAAAAATAGCCCAACTTATTATTCTGGGAATCAAGATATTTCGAAGTTAGAAATACTTAAATTTGAAAAACCCCTTCTTTTCGACTATAAACGTTGGAATCGTCCGACGCGATATATAAAAAACAATCGATTTGAAAATGCGGTAAGAAATGAAATGTCACAATATTTTTTTTATACATGTCAAAATGATGGAAAACAAAAAATTTCTTTTACATATCCACCCAGTTTATCAATTTTCTGGGAAATGATACAAAGAAATATTTCTTTGGCTACAACAGAAAAATTCTTATATGATGATGAACTATACAATTATTGGATTTATATGAATGAACAAAAAAGAAACAGCTTAAGCAATGAATTAAATAATAGAATTCGAGTTATAGACAAAGAAATAGTTTCTATAGATGGACTCGATAAAAAAACTCGATTATGCAATGATAAAACTAAATTAGATTATTTGCAAAAAGCATTAGATTAGAAAATAGGAAATTATTAAAAAAACCAATACGTAAAATAAATACAAAAAAAGATATGAAGAGATTCGACCCCCTCCTACATATTTGATACCCTCCCCTACAAAAAAACTTGTAACACCAAAACCATTAGGAATTCCATCAATTATTCGTCTATCAAAAAAAGAAATGAATTCAGCCAAACCTCTTACACCCTTAATTAAAGATGTTGTGTAAAAAGTATCTATATAACCACGCTTAGCAGACCAATTATATATTCTATTTATTATTTTGTCCCAAAAAATTCTCTTTGAACCTCGTTTATCAAATGAATTAATTAAGTGCAAATTCTTTAACGACGAATAAACGGGTTTATAAAAAAAGAAGGCTATAAATATTCCAAAATAAGCTATACTAACGGAAAAAGTTGCATTTATTACAAATTCATACCAGTTCACAGAACTATTCGAATTTGAATGTAAAAGGTTTATAGATGGATTTAACCACCTAGTTAATATATCCAAATCTATTCCTTCTTGATTGAATGGAATTCCTATAAATCCAATAAAGAAAGTAAACAGAATCAATACAATAAGAGGAAATAACATAGTATTATCGGATTCATGAGGATATAAGGAAATATTCTTATTGTCAAAATCAATAATAGTAATAAAGGGTCGCATCATTTTTCTTAAATTTCTACCACTTTGATACGGTTTTTTCGAAAAAAAAGAAGTCTTTTCCTTATTATTCATTATTAATAAGGTTAATAACGAAAATTTTTTATTAATCCTTTTCAATCCTTCTTTACCCCATAAAGATATTGAATAAAACGAACTATTTTTTTTCCCACTGTAATTTTTGAAAAAAAGGTTTAAATTCCCTTCAAATGTAAGTAAATAGATTCTAAACATATAAAATGCGGTTAATCCGGCTGTGAAATAAGCTATTATTGCGAAAATTGGTGAATATATCCAACTATCATTAAGAATTTCATCTTTGGACCAAAAACAAGCAAGAGGTGGAATACCGCAAAGAGAAAGTGTACCTATTAAAAAAGCAATTTTTGTAATTGGCACTTGTTTTGTTAACCCGCCCATAAGAACCATATTCTGACTTTTATCTGGAGAATATCCAACAATGGTTTCCATTGAATGAATAATGGATCCGGATCCTAAAAACAATAATGCTTTTGAATAAGCATGAGTAATCAAATGAAATAAAGCAGCTCGGTAAGAACCCATACCTAGAGCTAACATCATATAACCCAATTGAGACATTGTAGAATAAGCTAAACTTCTCTTAATGTCTTTTTGAGCAAGAGCTAAAGTCGCTCCTAAAAGTACTGTTATTATACCTATAAAGGATATTCCATACATTATGGAAGGTATAACTATGAAAAGAGGAAGGAGTCGAGCAACAAGAAAAATACCCGCCGCTACCATGGTAGCGGCATGTATGAGAGCTGAAATAGGGGTAGGTCCTTCCATAGCATCGGGTAACCATACATGAAGGGGAAATTGAGCCGATTTAGCAACTGCACCAGCAAATAATAAGAAAGCACATAAACTGCAAAATAAGAAATTGACCTCATTATTATTAATTAAATTATTGAATATTTCAAATAAATCCCGAAACTCGAAACTACCTGTTATCCAATAAAGGCCTAAAATTCCTAATAATAAGCCAAAATCTCCTACACGATTAGTCACAAACGCTTTTTGACAAGCATTTGCGGCAATAGGACGTGTGAACCAAAAACCTATTAATAGATAAGAACACATTCCAACTAATTCCCAAAAAATATAAATTTGTATCAAATTTGAACTAGTAACTAAACCCAACATGGAAGTATTGAAAAAACTCATATATGCGAAAAATCTCAAATATCCTTCATCATGAGACATATAATTATCACTATAAATAAGAACTAAAATTGCAACAGTAGTGATTAATATTGACATAATAGAAGTAAGCGGATCGAGCAAGTAGCCAAATTCTAAAGAGAAATCATTATTAATAGTCCAAGACCATACATATTGATAAATAGAATTATTATTTATTTGCTGAATAGACAACTTCATCGAAAAAATCATAACTATACTTAACAACAAAATACTAAAAAAAGCCAATATACGCCGAAGATTTTTTGTTGCTATCGGAAAAAAGAAAAGACCAGCCCCTATTAACAAAGGAACTGGAAGTGGAAGTAAGGGTATGATCCATGCATATTGATATATATGTTCCATAATAGAATAGAAAAATTTTATATTTAATTAATAGTTAATAGTCATTTTTTGTGTTTACAATTCAAAGGCTCGTGCCTCTTTTGAAAGAAATCAATAAAAAAAAATCAAGATATATAATAACTTAAATAGAAAATCAAATTTTTTGATTGTCTTCCATTCCAAATAAAAATTATAGAACAAAATTCGATTTTTTTAGTTATCCCTTCTTTTTTCTTTTTTTATAGAAAAAAAAAAATCTCTGTTACTTTACTTTCTAGTTTCGATAAGATAGAATAACAAAATTCCTCAAATCATGAATTCTTTAAACAAATTAAATTCATTTATTGAGATCATTTCAATTTGAAAATAAAAAATTCAATGTATTTTCAAAAAAGAATTTCAGTTTTCAATAAGGTTTTTAATTAAGATCTAATTAAGGGTTTTTCTTAAAGTTTTCAATGTGATTTATTACGTACATGTAAATTAAATGTAACACAGCATAAATAAATATGGATATATTTACTTTAATGAATATTCTATAGAATAAACTGTTTATTTCTCCGAATTGAATATTTTCGATTATTTTAATTTTAATAGAGATATAGAAAATCTATTTCTAGTTTCTAGTTATATTATGCTTTTCGATTTTGGAAAATTGAAAAATAAAGAAGGTATTGTCTAGAATCTAAATACATAGATAATAAATAGAAAACAAATATTCGTTTGAACAATAGATGTCTTTCACATCCAAATATAACACTGAGTAATCAATTCAAATTTCAATGGCAGTTCCAAAAAAGCGTACTTCGATTTCTAAAAAACGTATTCGTAAAAATCTTTGGAAAAAGAGGGGATATTCGGCGGCGTTAAAAGCATTTTCATTAGCAAAATCTCTTTCTACCGGGAATTCAAAAAGTTTTTTTAATAAGTAATCAAGCCTTGGAATAATTGAAATCGACCTGACTCAAAGAAAAAATGGTATAACAAATTCTAAATAATTTTAGAATCAAAAAGATAGAAAATAAATGATTTAAATAGGTTTGCATTTACTAATTAATTTAATGTTAATTAACATTTCAAATTCTAGAAAATTGTAACTTTTTTCTTATAATATGGAGAATAACAACTCTTATGCCAACCCTAAAAAAGTACTTTTTATTTGAAAAACTATCTATATAGAAAATATTTTATCACCCTTCTTTTTTAGTCTATTTTGTCGTTTAGAAGATGGGGATTTTTTTCCCCATCAACCGGTTTATTCTGTCACAATATAATAAAAAAAGTTTTTTCTATCTATAGAAATTGTATATATTGAAATAATCTATCTATTTTTTTCTTTGCTCCTTTTGAAATCCGATCAAAAAATTCTTTCTCATTACCCCCAAAAACGAAATTTTTAGTTATTGTTATATTCTAAATATTAGATATGAACCATTTCAATTTAGGTTTGCAAATGCTTTTTTATTCAAAAACTGAAATATTGTATTGAATTAATCTCGACGATTAACTAAAAAAGGGCTATTATAATTTCAAACAAGCCGCTATGGTGAAATTGGTAGACACGCTGCTCTTAGGAAGCAGTGCGAGAGCATCTCGGTTCGAGTCCGAGTGGCGGCATGGTATCTTACAAATTATCAAAAAATAGCAACAGTCTTATTAATAAATAATGAAAATGAATTTTTTTTATATTATGATTTTTTCTACCTTAGAGCATATTTTAACTCATATTTCCTTTTCAACGGTTTCCGTTGTAATTACACTCCATTTGATAACTTTATTAGCCAATGAAATGGTAGGACTGTATAATTCATTAGAAAAGGGCATGATAGTTACTTTTTTCTGTATAACAGGATTATTAGTTACTCGTTGGGTTTATTGGAAGCATTTACCATTAAGTGATTTATATGAATCATTAATCTTCCTTTCCTGGAGCTTCTACTTTATTCATCTGATTCCATATTTTTTTAAAAAAGAGAAAAATGCTTTAAGTGCAATAACTGCGCCAAGTGCTATTTTTACCCAAGGATTTGCTACGTCGGGCCTCTTAACTGAAATGCATCAATCCGCAATATTAGTACCCGCTCTCCAATCTCAATGGTTAATGATGCATGTAAGTATGATGGTATTGGGTTATGCAGCTCTTTTATGTGGGTCATTATTATCAGTAACGCTTCTAATCATTACATTTCAAAGAGATATAATAAGGATTGTTGATAAACAAAGACATTTATTAAATGAGTCATTTTTCTTCGGTGAGATTCAATATATAAATGAAAAAGGCAATATTGTCCAAAATGCTTTGCCCTTTTATGTTAGAAATTATTACAGATCTCAATTGATTGAACAACTTGATCATTGGAGTTATCGTGTTATTAGTCTAGGATTTATCTTTTTAACTGTAGGTATTCTTTCAGGGGCAGTATGGGCCAACGAAGCATGGGGATCATATTGGAATTGGGACCCAAAGGAAACTTGGGCATTTATTACTTGGACCATATTTGCAATTTATTTACATATTCGAACAAATAGAAATTTGCGGAGTGTAAGTTCTGCAATTGTGGCTTGTATAGGTTTTCTTATAATTTGGATATGCTATTTTGGGGTCAATCTATTAGGAATAGGGTTACATAGTTATGGTTCATTTACATTAACCCTTAATTAAATGAAAGAAAAGACCTTACGAATACAAATATAGGACAAGGCGTAAGCAAGTTTCTTATAAACAGGTGCGAACCATTGAAATCATAATTTCAATGGTTCGCACAACTGTCAAACATGCCAGATTCGAATTTAGATTCTATTCTGTTTTTCTTACGTAAGGAAGACTGCTTTTTTCATTTCATTAAATGAAATCTATCTATAAAAAAAATTAGATAAAATAGCCTCTACTTTCTCAACTGATAGTGAGAGAACAAAATCCGGGTAAATACCAATACCTATTACTGGTAGAAAGATAGAAGTGGAAACAAACAATTCTCGCGGCCCAGAATCAAAAAAAGAAGCGTTTGTACTGTTAAATAATTTATATCCATAAAACATTTGACGTGACATAGATAATGAATAAATAGGAGTTAATATCATTCCAATTGCCACTCCAAAAGTAATTAGTATTTTTGGTATTAAAAGATATTTTTGGCTGGTAATTATTCCAAAAAAAACTATTAATTCGGCAATGAACCCACTCATGCCGGGTAGTGCAAGGGATGCCATTGAAAAGCTACTGAAGAGTGTGAATATTTTTGGCATTGGAATCGCTATTCCGCCCATTTCATCGAGATAAACAAGACGTATTCTATCGTAACTAGTCCCTGCTAAGAAAAAAAGTGCAGCACCAATAAATCCATGAGAAATTATTTGTAAAATGGCCCCATTAAGCCCTGTATCAGTTATAGAACTAATTCCTATAATTATGAAACCCATGTGAGATACAGAGGAATAGGCTATTCTTTTTTTTAAATTACGTTGCCCGGGAGATGTTGAAGCTGCATAGATTATTTGTATCGTACCTATTATCATCAACCAAGGAGAAAATATAGAATGAGCATGAGGTAATAATTCCATATTGATTCGAACCAATCCATATGCTCCCATTTTTAATAAGATTCCGGCTAGAAGCATACAAGTACTGTAATGTGCTTCTCCGTGGGTATCTGGTAACCATGTATGTAAAGGTATAATCGGTAATTTGACAGCAAAAGCAATAAAAAATCCAATATAGAATATTATTTCTAATGCCACAGGATACGATTGATTAACTAGTGTTTCCAAGTTTAATGTTGGTTCGTTGGAACCGTATAAACCAATACCTAGAACTCCCATTAATAGAAAAATGGAACCCCCTGCAGTATACAAAATAAATTTAGTAGCAGAGTAGAGACGTTTTTTTCCCCCCCACATGGCTAAAAGTAGATAAACAGGAATTAATTCTAATTCCCACATTATAAAAAACAGTAAAAGGTCTCGGGACGAAAATGATCCTATTTGACCACTGTACATTGCTAACATTAGGAAATGGAATAATCGAGAATCTCGAGTAACTGGCCAAGCCGCTAGAGTAGCTAAAGTAGTGATAAATCCCGTCAGTAAAATAGGTCCTATTGAAAGTCCATCGACTCCTAATCTCCAATGGAAATCAAAAAAGTCGATCCATTTATAATCTTCTGCTAATTGGATTAATGGATCGTCTAGTTGGAAATGATAACAAAATGCATAGGTCGTTAGAAGCAGCTCTAAGACAGCTATGCATATAGTATACCACCTAATAACCTTATTTCCTCTATGAGGAAATAAGAAAATTAAAGAACCCGCAAATATAGGCAAAACTACAATTGTTGTTAACCAGGGAAAATAATTCGTAGTAAAGACAAGATACACTTGGTCCACAAAAACCCGTACCCAAAAAAAAAATCAATTTCTTTTTGGGTACGGGTTTTTGTCGGTAAAAAAAATCCAAATAGAATAAATAAATGGATTCAAATGGAATTTTTTGAAACGTATCAATTAATAAGCTAGACCCATACTGCGAGTTGTTTCATGCCATAAATAAACTCGAACGCTTAAAAAATCCGTTGGACAAGCAGATTCGCATCTCTTACAACCAACACAATCCTCTGTTCTTGGAGCAGAAGCTATTTGTTTAGCCTTACATCCATCCCAAGGTATCATTTCTAATACATCTGTGGGACAAGCTCGAACACATTGAGTACATCCTATACATGTATCATAAATCTTAACTGAATGTGACATTGGATCTATAATTTCGATTTTTTAACTTCATTAATTTTCGATCTAGTTCTAGTTCTAGTTATAGTAAAGTAAATGAAATAAATATTCAAATACCAGATGAATCAATGATTTCCCAGAATTTTTTGAATCAATCTACTTCTGGATTGGATCAACAACTTATTAAAATATTAGAAAATAAATAGAAAATAGCAAAATGGAAAAGAGGTCCAAAATACTTTGATTTATAATTTTTTTACATTTTTGAACGTAGATCTTAAGGTGCGATATCTAATAATTTTTTTTTTTGAATTGATGAATATTCAAATTTGAATTTATAGAATAGAATTTTCTAAAATAAAAATAAAAAAAAAAAACACTATACTACTTATTTAAGAAATTTGATTGATTAATACGAATTGATTTTCTGTTACGATAAATTGAAGAAACAATAGCCAGTCCAATAGCTGCTTCAGCGGCTGCAATAGCTATAACAAAAATTGAGAAAATGTTTCCCTTTAATTGGCGACTATCAAAAAAGTCAGAAAATGTTACAAAATTTAGATTAATGGCATTCAATATAAGTTCAAGACACATAAGAGCCCGAACCAAATTTCGACTCGTGACTAATCCATAAATCCCGATCGAGAATAAAAAAGCACTCAAAACAAGTACATGTTCGAGTATCATTGACCAACTCCTTATCAATCTCTATTCATTTCAATATGAACAATAATTAAACCAATTTGATTGACTAGAATATAAAACAAGTTAGAATAGAACAAATTAAGAGCAAAAAAATAGGCTAATAATAAATTGAACTAAAAGTTTATAAATCAATTCGAATAGAATTGAATGAAAACGAATATGATAAAATAGAATTTTTATTTGGACTGCTAGTTTTAAAAATCAAATGAATTATTATTATTGACGAGCCACAGCAATTGCACCTATTAAAGCAACTAAAAGAATTATTGAAATGAGTTCAAATGGAAGAAAAAAATCAGTTGATAAATGAATTCCAATTTGTTGACTAGCAGTTATCAAATCTTGTTCTAGAATCTGGTTTGATTTTGTAGTCCAAATAATCCCATACCAGGACGTATTTAGAATAGTAATAATTAACGACACAAAAACACTTGTACAAACCAATGAAGTAATCCCGTCCCCAATAGTCCACAGCTGAAAGTTTTTGTCATATTCCGGACCATTCATGAACATTACAGAAAAAAGTATTAATACATTTATAGCTCCCACATAAATAAGGAGTTGTGCAGAAGCTACAAAATGAGAGTTTGCTAGAATATAGAATAAAGATATAGAAACAAGAACCAATCCCAGTGAAAATGCAGAAAAAATTGTATTGGTAAATAATACTACTCCCAGACCACCTAATATAAGACCCAACCCCAGAAAGACTAAAAGAAAATCATGTATTGGTCCAGGTACATCCATTATATGTAAAATAAGAGATAAAAAAAAATCGGAATGTTTCATGATCTTATTGACTTGAACAGGAAAAAAGAAGTTTATGCGTTCCTAATTGGTAAATCCTAATGCGTATGACTTGAGGTGAGTAAAAGAAAGTTATTGGACCCCTTACATTTTTTTTTATCTGAAAGGATAGTTCCTAACTAAAACTATTTAAAACCATTACAGTTACAGCAAATATATTTTAAATACAATTGTGATTTTCACCAGAATATTCAATATTCAGAATTTCTAGTTATTGAACAAAAAAAAGTACCTTAATAATTAATAATTGGGAATTCTTCTTCAATCGCGATATTTATCTTTTGGTTGAGACGAACTCAAAATTGGCCGAATTGTGTAATCATCGATTATTGATATTGGTAAACGACCAAGAGCAATTTGATTATAATTTAATTCGTGACGATCATAAGTGGAAAGCTCATATTCTTCAGTCATTGATAAACAATTTGTTGGACAATACTCAACACAATTACCACAAAATATACAAATTCCGAAATCAATGCTGTAATTAAGCAACCGTTTCTTTCGAATATCCGTTTCCAATTTCCAATCAACAACGGGTAAATCTATAGGACATGTACGAACACATACTTCACAAGCAATGCATTTATCAAATTCAAAGTGAATTCGACCACGAAAACGTTCTGATGTGATCAACTTTTCATAAGGATATTGAATAGTTACGGGTAAACGGTTAGCGTGGGATAGCGTAATCATAAAACCTTGACCAATGTACCTTGCCGCGCGTATTGTTTGTTGACCATAATTGATGAACCCAGTTACCATAGGGAACATATAGTAAATATCAATAAAAAAAAAATAAGATTTTGTTTCTTTCTCTTGTTTGTGACAAGTTGTGAATTAAATTAGAGTGAATATCAAATATTCTTTTTTTTTTTTAGAATTTATAATGAAAGGAGTTGGAAAGAAGTTGTTAATAATAGATTACCTAAAGAAATAGGTAAAAGAAATTTCCATCCAAGATTTAATAATTGATCCATTCTTAGTCTAGGTAAAGTCCACCTTGTTGCGATAGGAATGAACAAGAACAAAAAAGTTTTAGCTAATGTAATGAAAATACCAATTGTTGTTCCAAGGACTACATTTACTTTATTTATTTCAAAAAAGTCAGCGATGGATATGTATGGAATAGAAAGATTCCAACCACCCAAGTAAAGAACGGTTACAAATAGTGAAGAGATTAGTAGATTTAGATAAGACGCAACATAAAATAAACCAAATTTAATACCCGAATATTCGGTTTGATAACCCGCTACTAATTCTTCTTCCGCTTCTGGTAAATCAAAAGGTAATCTCTCGCATTCAGCCAGAGAAGAAATTATAAAAACAATAAACCCTATAGGTTGCCGCCACAAATTCCATCCCCAAAAACCGTATTTTGACTGCGCCTCAACTATATCAACTGTACTTGAACTGTTAGATAATCATAGTCGATAAGAAGATCACTCTTGTCATCGCTATTACAGAACCGTACATGAGATTTTCACCTCATACGGCTCCTCAAGAGTCATAAATAAATCTAAGGACTGATTCATATTCTTTCAATCTTACTATGTTTGTAGAATAAATAAATTGAAAATCAATCGAAAAATCCTGAATTAGACCAATGAAATTCTGTCTGCTATATATACGAAAAAAAGTGCTTTGGAATTGATCTCACCCTCTACTTTAACTTTAAAATTCATTTTTTTTTTTATTGAGTAATAACTTAATCCTTGAATAAAAAAAGATTCCATTTCTATATTAGTATTATCCATTTTATCCCTTTTTTTGTTCCTCTTGTTTCTTTTATTTCTATTTAGGCTTTTTTTTTAAGTAAAGGATTACTTCGTTCCTGATAGTTATTCACTTAATCAGTGGATAGGAGCATACTCTGGATCGGAATTTTTGGGAGTACTACTTGATCATTTCTACCAATTTAAAGCCTCAATTAGTATTTCTTTTATGTAAAACTTTTCGGATAACTTACATAATCTCTATTACAAATCCTTTGTGTACTTTGGTGTTCCTAATCATCCACTCATTTTTGTTCAACTTCTATGGTAATACATAGAAAAAAAAAAATAGTCAAAATTCCCATAGAATTGTTCTTTTCAACCCGCTTCAAGTCATGATAACTAATTAACCAATCTTTGGGGAAACAACCTTGCTTGCTTATGTTTATTTTTGTTTAACCTTTGTACATAGGCAATGAGATTTGACTTTTTACTACAAATTTAAAAGTTGTTTTATTTCACTCATATAACTATCTGATTTAGTTTATCAATTCGATCAGTGAATAAAAAAAAATAAGAAAATGTTTAATCCATTTTCTTTTTATTCTTAGAAAAAGAAATAAGCGAACCCATGTCTTAACGAGTCACACGTAGAGATATTGATAACACACATAGAGTTAATGGTATTTCATAACTAATGGATTGAGCAGCTGCCCGTAGACCACCTAAAAAGGAATATTTATTATTTGATCCATATCCTGACATAAGAAGTCCAATGGGAGCGATACTTGAAATGGCGATCCATAAAAAAACACCAATACTGAGATCGGCTAAAACAAGGCGAGAACCAAAAGGAATTACTGAATAACTTAGTAAAATTGATATTACTGCTATAGAAGGTCCGATACTAAATAAATACGTATCCCCCCTAGATGGAAGAAGGTTCTCTTTAAAAAGTAGCTTTGTTCCGTCCGCCAGAGCTTGAAGAATTCCCAAAGGGCCGGCATATTCAGGTCCAATACGTTGTTGTATACCCGCAGATATTTCTCTTTCTAACCACACAATTACTAGCACACCTATTGTAATTCCCACTACGAGAATCAAAATAGGGAAAAGCATCAATATAGTCTCATAAACCTCTTTTAAGGATTCCAATCTGGAAAAAGAATTGATAGTTTGTATTTTTGTTGTATCAATTATCATTTCAACGATCAACTTCTCCCATAATGATATCTATACTACCTAGTATCGTCATAATATCAGCCAATTTCATTTTTTTAACTAACTGGGGAAGAATTTGCAAATTGATAAAACCCGGTGGACGAATTTTCCATCTCCAAGGAAAAACACTCTGATCTCCTATCAAAAATATTCCCAATTCTCCCTTTGGGGCTTCGACTCTTACATAAAGTTCTTGTTTCGACAATTCAAAAGTAGGAGATGGTTTTTTACTAATGAATCGATATTCAAAATCATTCCATTCAGGATATTTGATTCTATTAAAGCGTCGAATTTCTAAATTTTCATAGGGACCCCCTGGAATTCCTTCTAAAGCTTGTTGAATAATTTTTACAGATTCAACCATTTCACCAATTCGTATTAAATAACGAGCTAATGAATCTCCTTCTTTTTGCCATTGGACTTCCCAATCAAATTCGTCGTAACACTCATAATGATCAACTTTTCGAAGATCCCATTGTATTCCGGAAGCTCGTAGCATTGGTCCTGATAAACCCCAATTTATTGCCTCTTCTCCACTAATAATGCCCACCTTCTCAACTCGTTCTAAAAAAATAGGATTTCTCGTAATAAGTTTTTGATATTCAGCAAGCCCTATTAAAAAATAATCACAAAAATCTAAACATTTATCTATCCATCCATAAGGTAGATCGGTAGCTACCCCTCCAATACGAAAAAAATTATGCATCATTCTCATACCGGTGGCAGCTTCGAATAAATCATATATCAATTCTCTTTCTCTAAAAATATAGAAAAACGGGGTCTGTGCACCAATATCTGCCATAAAAGGTCCGAGCCATAACAAATGAGAAGCTATACGACTTAACTCCAACATGATTACTCTGATATAGCTAGCTCTTTTAGGTACTTGAATATTTCCCAAATGTTCTGGTCCATTTACAGTTATTGCTTCTGTGAACATAGTAGCTAAATAATCCCAACGTGTTACATAAGGAAGATATTGTATAATTGTTCGGTTTTCCGCAATTTTTTCCATACCTCTGTGTAAATAACCCACTATTGGTTCACAGTCAATAACATCTTCACCATCTAAAGTAACGATGAGTCGGAGAACGCCATGCATTGATGGATGGTGAGGGCCCATATTGACTATCATGAGGTCTTTTCTGGTAATTGGTACAGTCATAGGTTTTTCCCCGATTCATTTTTTCACGAATTCATTTTTCCATGAATTTCTTAAAACAAAAAAAAAAGTTCATCAAAATTCAAGATCTAATAAATCAAATAATTCAAAACGGCTCTTCAAATTAACGTGTTTTTAGTTCTCGAATGTTCAATTGATTGATTAATTCTTTATAACGTACTTCATTTTTCTTTGACAAATAAGCCAGCAGTCGTTGACGTTTTCCCAAAATTTTTCGTAGACCTCTCTGAGATGAATAATCTTTTTTGTGCAATTCCAAATGGGAAGTAAGTCTTCGTATCTTATTGGTAAAACATAATACTTGAAATTCAACAGATCCTCTGTTTTCTTCTTTTTTTTCATGCGAAATAACAGATATGAATGAATTTTTTTTCATAAATTCTTAACCTTCCTTAACTTTTTTTATTTTTACAAAATATGGAGTTTTATTGATCAGTAATAATAATGCCAGCTATTTTGATTTGGTATCCACAATACTTTGTTGATACATTTTATCAAAGAAACTTAATTATGTTGATTCATTTCTGGATTTAATGGATACTTCATCGAATTAGTATCATGTATCCAAATTGAATGTATGACAAGGTGTGTGTGCATTTATTTATCTACTAAATAGAATAGGGAATCGGAATCTATATTATAAGACAAATGTATCATAAATGAATTTTTAATTGCGGATACATATGTATTCGTAATATACTAAAACGACTTCCGTTAGTAGTATCAAACCAATAACGATTCATACAAGCTAAATCTTCTAATCGATAATTGGGCCAAAGAAAGAATTTTAATTTTCGAAGTGTATTTTTATCTTGATCAAGATCTTTGTTTTCATCAAAAAATTTACTACAGCTTTTTGCCCAATTTCCCGGTAGGTTTGTATTCACACCATTATTATTCCTTGAATTCAAGGAAATTAGAATTCTTAATTCTCTACGACGCCTAGGCGATAAAATTTTTTCAGGAGCAAACAAATCCAAATTGTTTTTTTTTCTTTCACCCATTTTTTTTTTATCAACACTTTCACTGTATCTTTTTTGATTATTTTGGTGTTTACTCTTATGAACCAATGAAATACCGATGGTTTGATACATAATAAATTGTCCATCGCCTTTTACAGACAGACGAATCGGTTCAATAATTACTATTCCACTTTTTATCAATTCTGTACAAACGAAATCCTCCTTAGTTGGTATTATATCCATATTCATGTCCTTTCTTTCTATAGCGGAAAAAACTATTTCTTTTAGATTTATCAATCTAAGTAGGAGACAATATACTCTTATATTATTGATCAGTTTTTGATCCAAAACTTGTCCCCATCTTGCTTGAAAAAGAAAAAGTCTTTTACGTAAGAGATCGATTTCTGTTTCTGTACCACCCTTGGATTGTTTTTTCTTTCTAGGCTTTTTAATATCTGATCCTACATAACTGTCTTCCATATTTTTTTGTCCATTTGAAAGAACAGATTCAGAATTTTCTTGGACATCTGATCCAAGATTTTCTTGACTTACAAGTTCGTTTTCGTCTTGATTCTGATTCTCGAATTCAAAAGATTTTTTTTCATTTGATGGTATAAAAGGATTCGTTTTTTTCTTTCTATTGATGTTTTTATTTTTACTCAAATTTTCACTTACATTAGAATTTGAAAAAAGAAAATTAATTGGTATAATCCACGGTTTCATTTTATATGCATTATAAAATGAAACAAATTCGGAGAAAAACCAAAATTCCAGATTTGATGTGGGACGGTTAAATATTTCTTCATTCATTCCCATCCAATCAAAAAAGTTTTTTTTTTTATGAGATCGGTTGATTTCTTGATAAATTGGGGGATAAAGAAGATCTTTCTTATCAATTTTATCAACAATTTGAGAATTCTTAGGTTCAGTTTTAGTATTTTCATTCCTGCCAATACTGATATTGACCCAGTTCTCAATATCAACTTTCTTTTTAAGACAAAAATGGAAAATTTTCAAATCCAAATATTTTCTATCGGCATTTTTTTCTATATCCATATCCATAATATTTTTTATTCCTAAATAATTAGTGATAGGCATATTCCACCACATGTCAATTAATTTTTCTTGATTTATGGTGGAATTATAAGTATAAGAAAATTCTTGTTTATTATTTACTTGAAATGGTCTCACATAACTATATCTATATAAATCGTTCTTATCTTCATAAGAAACAAATTTATATGATAAAAGATCATATCTATAGTTCTTTTTAAAATTGGATTTTTGATATGGTAATAACAATAAAGGATTTTTCGGATTATTTGTATTTTCAACCTCAGAATGTTTAGTTACTTTATTTCGCCATTTTTGTGGTACTAATTGAGCCCATTTTATTTTGGATAAGTTGTATTGATAATTACTTTTCAATTTTAACCAGTTTTTCCATTGGTTCATTCCAGAATTCGGAAGTTTTTTAGTCTTTAGCTCGAAATGAGTTATTCCTTGTGTTCCAAAATAATCTTTTATTTCATTTTTAATAAATAAAGATATTCCACGATACTTAAGTAGAAATCTTAACTTATCTAAGTCAAAATTTTTGGCTTGGGATAATTTGTAAAATACGTAAGCTTGTGACAAAAAAGAAAAATCAGAAAGAATTTTCGAATTATTAGTAATCTTACTATTATTAATATTAAAAAAAAACAAAAATTCTTTTTTTATAGTCGAACTAAACGTAATTTTCTTTTTATTTGTTTTCTCAATCCTTTCATGATTTCTTTTATTAGTGTAACTCCATTTATCAATCCAATTTTTTGTTGATTCAAGAAAAAGTTGTATATTAATTCGGGGAATATTAATGATATATAAAAATATATTTACGTATAGCCTTTCTCTAAAAAATTTAAAAATAGAATTTGATTGGCGGATTAATCGAGTATTTCTTCTTTTTAATATTTGATCAATATTTTTAGTCGATTCGAATTTTTTAGTACCATAACTAGGACTAATATTTCTTTTTCTATTGTCTTTTGAAATTTTTTCTATTTTATTTTTGATTGTCTTTGTTCTATTAACCAAATCTTTCATTTTTTTTTCTATCACGGAAGAAGTTGTACAATTCTGGGATCGAGTTTGAATGGATGATTCATGAATCATGTGATTATTGATTATCCAATCTTTTTCTTTTTTTCTTTCACTAGATTCTTCTCTCAATACAAATACTAGAATTGGATTTACGATTAACGTGTTTTTTATTTTTTTTTTTAAAAATATAAGAATTTCAATAATCCAATTTTTTCTTTCAGTTGGGGACTTTTTGTTAAATTTTCTAATTTTTTTGTTGAATTGTTGAAAAATAGGTTTAAAAAAAGAAGGGTGTTTTCGAGCAGGACCAAAAAGACGGTTAGTTTCCGTTCCCAAAACCGTTAAAAAACAAAAATTATCTGTTTCATTTTGTTCTTTTTTTTTTAGTGCATCTCGATGAGAAGATCGTATCGTAGATCTGTGCCAAGGTTTTAGACAGAAAGGAAATACTATTTTTATCTGAATACCATTGGTTAGCCAGTTTTTAGGAAATTCAGTTTCTGATAATTGAACGCCGTTATAGGTACATTTAATATGCCGTTCGTTATTCAACTCGGCGAAATCTTCAGACCACTCAGTAGGTTGGAATAATAAAAGACGGCCAACATTTTTTGCTATTATCAATAAAGGCAATACAATATATTTTCTAAGAATTAACTGAGTCATTAACATCAAACCCCTTATTACTTGAGCAAATGGAATAGTATCCCAGACTTGGGCTATTCGTATTCGCTTATTTTCTTGTCTTTGTTTTTCTTTTTTTTCCAACCCTTTCCTTTGTTGATTATCTTCCTTTAATTCGAATTCTTTTTCCTTTAATTCTTCCTCTTTATAACCATAATCGTACATTTCAAATTCTGGTTTTTTCCCCCTAAAAATTTTCAAAATTCGTTTAATTAATCTAGGAAAATTAACAGAAAGAAAAGAAGATTTTTTGATTCTGTCTAAAAAAAGTGGGGAATGCGTATTTGCTTGAAACAATTTCCAAATAACAATTTTACGTCTTTGAGCACGCATGGAACCTTTTATTATATTTCTACGAAAATTGGGTTGTTGTGCATAGCGTATCAAAGACACTTCGACTATGCGCTGAGTTATATCCGTGGTATTAGGAGAAGTATTTTCAGTCTTTTCTTGTTTATTCGTATAAATCACTACACGTTTAGATTTCCTTGTCCTAATTTGATGATCTAGCCTCACGTCTTTTTCTCTTGCTTTTTCGCGTTGTTCTAAATCGGTAATTAATTTGTATGACCAACGAGGAACTTTTTTACTTAATTGGTTTATTCTTTTTGGAATTGTTTGAGTAAGGGCATCCGTTAGAATTGTATCAATTATAAATTTGAAAAATATTTCTTGATCCTTTGAACTAACTTGTTCTTGTTCTGAAAGTAAAGAAATTCTTTTTTGATTCAATGTTGATTCTCCAGCAAATTGACTCATTAAAGTTAATAAATAGTTAATTTTTGATGATATAGAATTTTGATGTTCAAATTTTTGGTGATTATAATCATTACGCAAAACACTATGAATTTTATTTAGAAAAAATGCATCTATTAAATTATTTACTGTAGTTTCATTTATATTTATAAAGGATGAAAACTTTTTTTTTATTATACCACGATAGGATCCATTTAATAAAGGATCTAATGCTTTTTGCAAATAATCTAATTTAGTTTTATCATTGCATAATCGAGTTTTTTTATCGAGTCCATCTATAGAAACTATTTCTTTGTCTATAACTCGAATTCTATTATTTAATTCATTGCTTAAGCTGTTTCTTTTTTGTTCATTCATATAAATCCAATAATTGTATAGTTCATCATCATATAAGAATTTTTCTGTTGTAGCCAAAGAAATATTTCTTTGTATCATTTCCCAGAAAATTGATAAACTGGGTGGATATGTAAAAGAAATTTTTTGTTTTCCATCATTTTGACATGTATAAAAAAAATATTGTGACATTTCATTTCTTACCGCATTTTCAAATCGATTGTTTTTTATATATCGCGTCGGACGATTCCAACGTTTATAGTCGAAAAGAAGGGGTTTTTCAAATTTAAGTATTTCTAACTTCGAAATATCTTGATTCCCAGAATAATAAGTTGGGCTATTTTTATAGAATGCTTCTTTTAAGTGCAAGTGGAATTCATCCTTTGTTTTGTCCTTTCCATTCACTCGGATCTTTTCTGTTTCATCGATTTGGATTTTGTCCGGATCCTCCTTTTCTTCCGAAAAAAGGGAAGGAGAAGGATCTTCTTCGGTGAATTCCTCTTCTTCCTGTTTAGTCTCCTTCGTTTTGGAAGTTTTTTCTATTTCTACATCTGTTTCTTCCTCACTTTCTTTCGTTTCTGGGGTTTCTTTCAGTTTCTTAGTAAAAATAGGTGACGGCATTCTTCCTAAATAGTAGACACAGGTAATAAATAGGAAAATACTAAAGATTCGAGCCATAGAATTTCTCAATTTTGACACAAGGTACTTATTAGATCGAATAGAATGATTTTGCTGGATCCAGACTAATACCAATCCAACCCATTTCATGAATAAAATGTGACCAATTAACCAACCAACAAAACTACTTGTTACAAATAACATCTTGTTGTTGCATCGAAACATATAAATGTTTACTAATCTGGCTAACATTGAACTTGGTAAAATGAAATAGTTGAATAATTGAAAAATGAGATTATTCAGGAATACACATTGAATGCTGAGATTACGCATTGAATTTATGCTAGTAGATCCATAATCAAAAAAGTGTTTGTGATTGTTCCAGAAGAAATGAAACAAAAGATAGGGTAGAGCTAGGACAGTTATTGTATGAGGTCTACCCAATGCTAGATGCAGAGGCGTATAATAGATCGATATGAACATCATGAGTTGTCCCATAATAAAACCAGTTGTTGCGGATACCTTCTTCTCGGTTCCTTCTTCTCCTTCTTCCATAACCTGAGCTCGGAGAAGGAAGAGATAAGAGGGCCCTATGGAGAATGTGGTCAGAAATCCATAA